ATATGACTGGATTGATCATATAGTTGTAGCAACTGAGATTTTTCCATAAAAAATATATAAATCCGATTCCAGGTTGTAAAGCACAAAAAAGAGAGGGGATGTGGATAAATGGAATATGATAGAAAGAAAGAAAAAAAAGTATCAATGATATATAATTCCAACATGTATGGTTTCTGAATCATCTCATAAAAATCAATGTGACAAAGCATCAATACTGATATAAATAATAAAGAGCCCGGGTTAATAGAAACTGAGGAGATTGATTCGGGAACGCATTTTTTGGGGGGCTCCATTGCAGAGTTCAGGCCTAACCATTAATGGAGAAGCTATGGGAACGACAGAACCTGTGAGTGTATAGGATTTTCTTGAAAATGAATCCTAATGATTCATTGGGTGGGATGGCGGAACAAACCAAGAACAAATTTATTTATTATGAAGGGTCATAGATTGACCCCACGAATAACGCAAGAAAGAGTCAATATTCGCCCGCGAAACCCTCATTTTTGGGGTTACAACATTTTAGCGCGATTCAATGGGTATAAAAATAAGAGTTTGTTATCTCAAACAAAAAATGATCTATATTTATAATATTAATATAAATATACATAAAATAAAGATATACTTCCGGCTGTATATTTTGTATATATAGCTTAATGAATAACAAATTCAATATCAATAAATCCCATTACTAAGTGTATAGTTTAGTAAATACATGCCTATCCGTACTATTTTTTAATAATTTTCATTCGCGAGGAGCTGGATGAGAAGAAACTCTCATGTCCGGTTCTGCAGTAGAGATGGAATTAAAAAAAACCATCAACTATAACCCCAAAAAAACCAGATTTCGTAAACAACATAGAGGAAGAATGAAGGGAATATCTTGTCGAGGCAATCATATTAGTTTCGGCAGATATGCTCTTCAGGCACTTGAACCTGCTTGGATCACGGCTAGACAAATAGAAGCAGGACGAAGAGCAATGACGCGATATGTGCGTCGTGGTGGAAAAATATGGATACGCATATTTCCTGACAAACCTGTTACAGTAAGACCTACAGAAACACGTATGGGTTCGGGGAAGGGATCCCCCGAGTATTGGGTATCCGTTGTTAAGCCAGGGCGAATACTTTATGAAATGGGCGGAGTTTCAGAAACCGTAGCCAGAGCTGCTATTAGAATAGCAGCGTGCAAGATGCCTATACGAACTCAATTCATTATTGCAGGATAGGAATGTAGAAAAAAGAAGTATTGAGGATGAAAAAAAGTTTATTTATTTCTGGACAGACAATATTTATTTTTTCCCTCATCCTTTGCAGTGAAATAACGGATTCAAATAAAAATGATATGATTCAACCTCAAACCCTTTTGAATGTAGCGGATAACAGCGGAGCTCGAAAATTGATGTGTATTCGAATCATAGGGGCTGGTAATCGCCGATATGCTCATATTGGTGACGTTATTGTTGCTGTAATCAAAGAAGCAGTACCAAATATGCCCCTAGAAAGATCAGAAGTCATTAGGGCTGTAATTGTACGTACCTGTAAAGAACTCAAACGCGATAACGGTATGATAATACGATATGATGATAATGCCGCAGTTGTTATTGATCGAGAAGGAAATCCAAAAGGAACTCGAGTTTTTGGTGCGATCGCTCGGGAATTGAGACGGTTTAATTTTACGAAAATAGTTTCATTAGCTCCCGAGGTATTATAAATACTAGTAGATTAGACTATGATCATAGTAGGGTATCTGAAATGGATCAATTAGTCAATTGCGTCTCACGCATATACTTTATAATAGAATAATTTGAATAATATAGAAAAAATAAAAATAAAAGAAAGAAAAACATGTTGATTATATCAAAATTAGGAGATACAAATAATTATAGTTTGTCATGGGTAAGGATACTATTGCTGATATAATAACTTCTATAAGAAATGCTGACATGGATAAAAAAGGAACGGTTCGAATAACATCTACTAATATTGCCCAAAACATTAGTAAAATACTTCTACAAGAAGGTTTTATTGAAAATGTTCGGAAACATCAGGAAGATAACAAATATTTCTTGGTTTCAACCCTGCGACATAGAAGTACTAGAAAAGGAATATATAGAACTATTTTCAAGCGTATTAGCCGACCCGGTCTACGAATCTATTCCAACTCTCAACGAATTCCTAAAATTTTAGGCGGAATGGGAATTGTAATTCTTTCTACTTCTCGAGGTATAATGACAGATCGAGAAGCTCGAATAGAAAGAATTGGGGGAGAAATTTTGTGTTATATATGGTGATCCTACCCCTCGGTATACTAATTTTACCTATACCTTCCTTCCCATTTATTTTTTTGAAATAGAGAGGAAAAGTGAGTTATATAACCCTTTCTCTATTAGTTGATACTTCAAGGGGTTACCTAGAATGAAAGAACAAAAATTGATTCATGAAGGTTTAATTACCGAATCACTTCCCACCGGCATGTTCCGAGTCCGTTTAGATAATGAAGATCTAATTCTAGGTAGAGTAAAAATCGAAGTAAGTTGTTATGATTCACCCAGGGGAAGTCTAATTTATAGACTTCGCAACAAAGATTCGAACGATTCGGTGATTTTTTAAACATTCCTTTCGTGAGGATACAATTTGAAGTTAAAAAAAAAAAAAGAAACTAATTTTTTTGCAAGGAGTAGACTCAGAATTAAGGCAGGGATTGATAAATATGAAAATAAGGGCTTCTGTTCGTAAAATTTGTGAAAAATGTCGACTGATCCGTAGGCGTGGGCGGATTATAGTGATTTGTTCCAATCCAAGACATAAACAGAGACAAGGGTAATAATAAAAAAAAAGAACTTTCTAAATTTAAGAAAGAATACGTTTTAACATGAGATAGATATCTCCGTATCTTTCTATATATTTATGACTCCCATTTATTTATGAAATGATAAAATATGACAAAACCTATACCAAGAACCGGTTCACGTAAGAATGGACGTAGAATACCAAAAGGGGTTATTCATGTTCAAGCAAGTTTCAACAATACCATTGTAACTGTTACAGATGTCCGAGGTCGGGTGGTTTCTTGGGCCTCCGCGGGTACTTCTGGATTCAAAGGCACAAGACGAGGAACACCCTATGCTGCTCAAGCGGCAGCAACGAATGCTATTCGTACGATTGTGGATCAGGGGATGCAACGAGCAGAAGTTATGATAAAAGGCCCAGGTCTCGGAAGAGATGCCGCATTACGGGCCATTCGTAGAAGTGGTATATTATTAAGTTTCGTACGTGATGTAACACCTATCTCACATAATGGATGTCGACCTCCTAAAAAAAGGCGTGTGTAAAAATAAGACTTAAAGGGATTTCAAGAGAAATAAATGATTCAATGATCTGATCAAATAATAATATTAGTATGGTTCGAGAGGAAGTAGCAGGATCCACTCGAACACTACAGTGGAAGTGTGTTGAATCAAGAGTAGAGAGTAAGCGTCTTTGTTATGGGCGTTTCATTCTGTCCCCGCTTATGAAAGGTCAAGCTGATACCATAGGTATTGCCATGCGAAGGGCTTTACTTGGAGAAATAGAAGGGACATGTATTATACGCGCAAAATCGGAGAAGGTACCGCATGAATATTCTACGATAGTAGGTATTGAAGAATCAGTACATGAAATTTTCATAAATTTGAAAGAAATTGTATTGAGAAGTAATCTCTATGGAGTTAGAGACGCATCCATTTGCGTAAGGGGTCCTAGATATGTAACCGCTCAGGATATCGTCGTGCCACCTTCTGTGGAAATAATTGACACGACACAGCATATAGCTAACCTGACAGAACCGATTGATTTGTGTATTGGATTACAAATCATGAGAGATCGTGGATATCGTATGAAAGCCACAAATCACTCTCAATCTCAAGATGGAAGTTATCCTATAGATGCTGTATCCATGCCAGTTCGAAATGCAAATCATAGTATTCATTCTTATAAGAATGGGAATGAAAAACAAGAGATACTTTTTCTAGAAATATGGACGAATGGAAGTTTAACTCCTAAGGAAGCACTTTATGAAGCTTCTCGTAATTTGATTGATTTATTTATTCCTTTTTTACATGCAGAGGAAGAGTACATTAACTTCAAAGAAAATAAAAATAGGTTTACTCTACCCCCTTTTCCCTTTCAAGATATATTAACTAATCTAAAGAAAAACCAAAAAGAAAATCCATTGCAATGGATTTTTATTGACCAATTAGAATTGCCTTCCAGAACCTATAATTGTCTCAAAAGGTCCAATATACATACCTTATTGGACCTTTTGAGCAATAGTCAAGAAGACCTTATGAGAATTGAATATTTTCATATGGAAGATGTAAAACAGATATTGGACACCCTACAGAAGCGTTTCGCAATTGATTTGCCTAAAAATAAAAATAAGTTTTCATCTTAAATCGATTGTATTGTAATAGAATTTTCTTCTTTTTATCTTTCTAATCTAAAAAAAAAAAGAAGAAAATTTTTTTTTCATCTTGAGCACAATACGTACTCGGAAGCGAGTATAATAAAATTAATGTATCTAGGGAAGATTCACCTGGAAGCGACTATTCCCTAGATACTTACGTCATGATATTTCGCGGTTGAATCGCTTTTTCAATTTAAAAAAGCCCTAAAGTTAGGGATTTATCAATAGGTAATGTTGCTCCAATACCTAACCAAAGAGCTACTGCGGTACCGATCAAAAAGACTGTTGTAGCTACTGGACGACGAAATGGATTTTGGAATTTATTGACATTTTCCAAAAAAGGTACTGTCAATAATCCCGTTGGTACTGAAACCATTAAAAGAACACCCAATAACTTATTTGGTACTGTGCGGAGTATTTGAAATACGGGAAAGAAGTACCATTCAGGTAATATTTCTAAAGGAGTTGCAAATGGGTCCGCGGGTTCACCAATCATTGATGGTTCTAGAACCGCTAAGCCTACGTTACATGCAATAGTACCTAGAATTACTACTGG